GATGGGAAATGAGAACTATTAGCCCCACACGAGGTTTGTGAATAAGTGATTGTCTGATAATGAGCAAGGAATATCCGTCTTTCTGCTAAACAGGATCTATTGAACTCATAATTCATTAGATACTTTTTATGAATGTCAACTAAGTATCGTAAGTAAATGGATCCCGGTTGTTCAATCATTTGATAACCAGAGTCATTCTTTGATAAACGATCACTATGAGTCAGACTCAATAGAATTTGATCAATCCTTTTTTCCGTCGTTAAGGTGGAGAACTGAACCAAGAATTCTCTTTCTTCATCATCAATCGAATCACTGTTCGCGACCCAGGATTCTATTTTATCATCAATCCAATCACCGTTCACGTTTTTTCTTTTTCTTATCAATGAATAGATCTCTTTACTTGTACGACTTAGATGTCTCGTATTTCTCGAAAAAGTGATTCGATTGATGGGATTTGGTATGATACTGATGAGATCGATGAGATTGATATTCAAATATTTCTTCTTAGAACGTATTGATTTGACCCCATAAGCGGGACCACCACCCAATAGCATGTTGCCGCCAGAAGCAGAATCCCGTATTTCTTCCAGAGAATCTCCTAATTGTTCCAGAGCAACTAGAAAGAGATTCTTTAACCAGAAAGAATTCAGTTCAGATGTAGGATACCTATCCAGAAGTTTTCGCAACTCAATCATGTATGATGGAATCATCAAAGATTTGATCTTTTCTAACTCTGTCTGTAACTCACTAGAGGCTCGGAAAACAAAGAGAAGATGTGTACGAACGAGATATCCAGCAACAAGAAGAAGGAAAAGAATTGAATAGAGGAACTCCCAAGCATTTGGTGATCTCAGATGTGTCCATATCAATGGAATGGGTGACTCATTATTTCGATGAATCATTTCTTCGGACAGAAGAAGATTCTGTAAACGCTTACTCGAACTCTCACTTATCAGATTCCGTTGTGGAAGAATCGACCACCACTTTTTCTGAGGAATTGGCCATGATATATCTGATCCATGCATAATATCATGAAAAACGGACACAAAATTTTGACTGCCACTTAGGGAATATTGAAAGGGAATATTCAATATCAAATAAATATTGTTTTTTAAGGTGAAATAAAGATATTTACACCCCGTCCAAGTAAGGAACCACGGCATATAGGTTTGGAACAAATTCCATTTTGAGAGATTTGAAAAAGCACTATCTCGTTGAAGGGTTCTACCTACTTCCCCCTTCTCAACGTTTTTCTTTAGACAAAGACTCAGTTCTTTCCTCTTTCCGGACGGCACATATTTCTCAAAACATGGAGTGTGAATCAAACCCATGTTTGAATTGAAACGGAGATAGTGATGCAAGTTTTTCCCTTCTGAATCAGATAGATTCATATCTGAAAGAAGTTGACAATAAGTTCTTTCAAAATTGACTATTTGTTCCTCTATTACAGGTGTTCCAGAAATGTCTGCAATCGAGTAAATAGGAACGGATGGCTCCGATCGAATTGAAAAATGGAAAGATTTGTACAAGTTATACGTTTCGTTACCACTTTGTGGAACATTGTTAGGTATGAATATGCCAGATACCTGTGACTCAATTGGTGAAATAGTCTCTCTCTCTCCCAAAACATGTTTTTTTTTGCCGAAACAAAAAGAAAATATTTTGTCGCGAATGCACAAGATATTGGGGAATTGTGCATATGTAAAATCATAATTATGGATACGGGCCTTTTCCCCATAAAAATGGAATCCTTTGTTACAATAGAACCAGAAGCGATGGGGATGATTCAAGAATTGAAGTCTGTTTGCTCTATAAAAAGAAGATATCAATGAACTTTTCTGAGGATTCAACCAATTGTTTCGATCGTGGAATATCATTGATAAATAGGAATCCGTGTTCTCAAAGGATTTCCTGCGATTTTTTCTAGTACGGAATGAGTCAATCATGCACTTTTGTATCTTGTTGAACAAAAAAGGTAATATTGTTCCTGTATTGATTAAAAATTTCGATCTTTGGGAAGTATCATGATCATACAATAAGAACGGTTTCAATTTATTCAAATAAACAATTTGAACACCTATTGATTCTAACAACTGATTGCCGGGTTGATCATTCAGACCTTTCAATTCATAGATGTGGATTTCGGCCCTATGAATGGAGATATTCCCGAGACTCACAACGAAAAAAGGAAGTGACTTAGATAAAAAGAGAAGCGACTTGGACAAAAGGAGAAGTGACTTGGACAAAAAGAAACGAAATGACTTGGACAAATCTTGTTTGTCGATAACCTCGGACCAATCAATCGAATATTGATTAATACGTAATCGATCGAACATTACTTGAAAACGGTGTTTCTGCTCAGAAACGAAATGCTCCAAATGTTCCTGGAAATTCTTGCTTCCGTTGGAGCATTTGTATCTATATACATTAGGATCCAGATTCGTGGATCTCTCGGTTCGAGAAATAAGAGGATCGAACCACTTCTTCTTAATCTTTTTCAAATTGGATAAATGTTGGTTGATCTTATCTATTATTATAGTTAGATGATTCAGAATATCATTTCCTATTGGGTGCTTTTGAATTCCTATGGGATGCTTTTGAATTCCATATGCGAAGTTGCAATCGGGTCGATTCATTAAAAAGAATCGATTCAATACATTTCTTATGTACCCATAGGTACTATATTGGATTTGAATCTGATTTCGGATCAATCTATATTGATGGATCGCCTCCATTATGTTGTTGTGAGCAAATACCCCTATTTTTGGTTTTGGATCTTCCAAATCATTCCCGCAGGAGATCCGGACCGATTTTTTTTTTATCTTTCGATAAAAAGATTCATTCTCTTCATAAAAAATAGAAAGTAGAACCAATAAAGATTTCTTTTTCGATTCATCCCCGGAGTTGATTTTTTTTTTATCTTTCGATAAAAAGATTCATTCTCTTCATAAAAAATAGAAAGTAGAACCAATAAAGATTTCTTTTTCGATTCATCCCCGGAGTTGAATACCTCATTCAATAATTTTCCGTAGGAATCAATAGACAAGCCAAATTCCTTATTATGATAGGCTAAACCCGGCTCGGTTATTGATAGAGTGAATAGATCTGCCATTTCTTGAAATGTCTCTTCTAATTCAAACTCGTGGTGCAACCTGTATCCCCCTTTGTTCCGATCATGGAATAGATGAAATAAATCAAAAAATGCATTTTCGTTCAAGAATGAAATCTTATTGGAACTGTCCATATCCGGTTCATCCTTCGGAACCATATCCCATCCCGGATCTGCTGCAATCGAATGAACTGAGGAAGTATTTTGTAAATACGTAATTATCTTGAATATATCAACTATTTCTTTATTTTCCGATCGCCTCGAAGGGACAAAAGAAACACCTTGTTGTTTCTTCAACAATTTCTGATCTATAGTCGACCTCTCGGTAGGATTCAAACCCAGATGAAGTTCTGACCATCTATCAGAGAAAAAAGAACGAATTGATCTTGTAGGATTCCCAAGAAATTCTTCTATTTCTTCTGGAAGCAGATGATTATTCATCTGCTTCTCACGTTCCGGGAATAGCCGAGCCATTGAGGAATATCCGGAAAGGTATTTTGAGAATCGATCTGATTTTATCTCTGTTCGTTCCGTTTGAAGAAAGGAAGTATCTAAAAGAATTGATCTTTCTTTTAGTTGCTGAATCTCCGTTTGATTGATCAATGTGTGATATTCCGAACCCTCATTACTAATGGAATTGAAAGGATCTATGGATTGATCAGAAAATCCTTTCGATTGGCTAGAATCCGTTACTTGAAAGAAAATGGATCTTATGGAATCATATTGAATATTTGACGATACATTCCGTACCTTGCTAAAAACCCGATTCCTGTTTACCACCCACGGATTGTCTAACCAAATCAAATTCTCTCTCGAGACGTTCCTCAAAAAATCCGATTTGTGCCGATTCTTCCCCCCAATAACGAAGAGATCTTGGCGGAATTGCCACATATGAAATTGAGCGCAATTTTGCAAAAAAATACCCCCCTTGTTTCTCGAGAGGAGATGGGAAACATGTTCAATCTCGTTTGATTGAATAGTCGCCTCAGCTCCTTGTTGTTTGAAGAAACCCCCCTCATCAATTGGTCTTTTTTCACGAAAAGCAGACATGAGATAACAAATCAAATGTTTCACTAAAATTTCGAATAGCTGTCCCGAATTCAAGTTGATTATGTTTCGCTTCTTACTCGGAGAAAGGCGGTCAAATAATTTCCAATCATGGTCCTTGCGGATCGGATCATTCGTATAGGATACAAAAAAAAACTCCAGATATTTTATATCTTTCTCTTTGAATGAGATCTCAATTCCAGCTGCAATTTCATTCGATATCTTACAGCTGGAATTCCTCTTTTTTACGATCGCATTCCTCCTTCGCCGCGAACCCCAGTTAGATTCAGACATGATACACTTTTTAGTTATTGGAAGAACCCAAGTACTTTCTTTCGGATCCATGAAACAACTCTCATAGATATTTTTCCCTTTTGGAAGATACAGGAGCGAAACAATCAACCTATTGAGATTGGAAGACCAAAAGGATTCTTTCAATGTATAATTGGGGGGTCCAATGGAACGCAGAGGTTTAGGAAGAAGCCCCATCAAATAGATATTTTTTCTTTCGACCCTATTTCGATTGTATATAAGGACCGCTACTACAAGTACAAGCAGTACTACACCTTTGATCGTGCAATGTCGACGAATTGAACCCTGTGAATCACGTGAAATTAGGACACTCCAAATTCGGGAATCAAAAAGTTTCATAAAGCGCTCTTGGTGGAAAAAAAAGGAAGTGAAAGATTTCACCGAATCGGGTTGGATCCATGAATCCAAGAAATCGTGAGAATTCTTGATTTCTCTCAATTCGAAGATCCAGGATTTGAATTGATGTCCTCTCATTTCATTGATTCCTCCTAAAGAATCCAAAAGAATCTAAGTGAATTGAATTTGGGTCACTCGCGATGTACAATGACCCCAGTGAAGCATCCATGGCTGAATGGTTAAAGCACCCAACTCATAATTGGCGAATTCGTAGGTTCAATTCCTGCTGGATGCAGGCCAACGGGGACATTCAATAAGACTAGTTCCACTGGCTCCGTATCAATGGAATCTCATCATCCATACATAACGAATTGGTATGGTATATTCATACCAACCATAACATATGAAGAGTAAGAACTAGAATTCTTATCGATACTGGAACTCGTGGGGAAGAAAGTCGAATCAGGATCAACTAGGACAGAAATAAAGCATTGGGTCGAACTCTTCTTTGGCGTCAAAGTAATAGCTATAAATAGTCATCAACTCCCGGGAAAGGGTAGAAGAATGGGACCCATTATGGGACATACAATGCATTACAGACGTATGATCATTACGCTTCAACCGGGTTATTCTATTTTACCTCTTATAGAGAAGAGAAAAGAATTTAAGTAAAAAAAAAAAAAGAAAAAAAAAATACTAAATAACACGGCGATACATTTATACAAAACTTCTACCCCGAGCATACGCAAAGGATCCATAGACAGTCAAGCGAAATCCAATCCGCGAAATAATTTGATCTATGGACAGCATCGCTGTGGTAAAGGTCGTAATTCCAGGGGAATCATTACCGCAGGGCATAGAGGAGGAGGCCATAAGCGTCTATACCGTAAAATCGATTTTCGACGGAATGAAAAAGACATATCTGCTAGGATCGTAACCATAGAATATGACCCTAATCGAAATGCATACATTTGTCTCATACACTATGGAGATGGTGAGAAAAGATATATTTTACATCCCAGAGGGGCTATAATTGGAGATACCATTGTTTCCGGTACAGAAGTTCCTATATCAATGGGAAATGCCCTACCTTTGAGTGCGGTTTGAACTATGGATTTACGTAATTGGAAGTAACCAATTAGGTTTACGACGAAACCTAGAAATTGATCACTGATCCAATTTGAGTACCTCTACGGGATAGACCTCAACAGAAAACTGAAGAGTAACGGCAGCAAGTGATTGAGTTCAGTAGTTCCTCATATAAAACTATTGACACTCCAGATATGGTAATATGGAGAAGACAAAATTGTTTGAAGCACGGACAGAAGCGGAAGCGACCCTTGTTTCAAAGAGAAGAGGATGGGTTATTCACATTTCATTTGATGGTCAGAGGTGAATTGAAAGCTAAGTGGTGGTAATTCTAAAAATTCCCCCGGGGAAAAATAGAGATGTCTCCTACGTTACCCGTAATATGTGGAAGTAGCGACGTAATTTCATAGAGTCATTCGGTCTGAATGCTACATGAAGAACATAAGCCAGATGACGAAACGGAGAGACCTAGGATGTATAAGATCATAACATGAGTGATTTGGCAGATTTGTATTCCTATATATCCACTCATGTGGTACTTCATCACACGATTCATATAAAATCCATCTGTCTAGATATCATCATATAATATAGATATACATCCGGAAAGCCGTATGCTTTGGAAGAAGCTTGTACGGTTTGGGAAGGGGTTTTTATTGATCAAAAAGAAAAATCTACTTCAACCCATATGCCCTTAGGCACGGCCGTACATAACATAGAAATCACACTTGGAAAGGGTGGACAATTAACTAGAGCAGCAGGTGCTGTAGCGAAACTGATTGCAAAAGAGGGTAAATCGGTCACATTAAGATTTCCATCTGGGGAGGTCCGTTTGATATCCAAAAACTGCTCAGCAACAGTCGGACAAGTGGGTAATGTTGGGGCGAACCAGAAAAGTTTGGGTAGAGCCGGATCTAAGTGTTGGCTAGGTAGGCGTCCTGTAGTAAGAGGGGTAGTTATGAACCCTGTAGACCATCCCCACGGGGGTGGTGAAGGGAGGGCCCCGATTGGTAGAAAAAAACCCACAACCCCTTGGGGTTATCCTGCGCTTGGAAGAAAAAGTAGGAAAAGGAATAAATATAGTAATAGTTTTATTATTCGTCGCCGTAAATAGGAATATTCAAAATCAAATAAATATTGTTTTTTACTCGTCTTTTCAAAAAAAAAGGGGGGGGGGGGAATAATAGACCGTGACACGTTCACTAAAAAAAAATCCTTTTGTAGCTAATCATTTATTGGAAAAAATAAAGAAGCTTAACATGAGAGAGGAAAAAGAGATAATAGTAACTTGGTCTCGGGCATCTACCATTATACCCACAATGATCGGCAATACAATTGCCATTCATAATGGAAAGGCGCATTTACCTATTTATATAACGGATCGTATGGTGGGTCAAAAATTAGGAGAATTTGCACCTACTCTTACTTTCCAGGGACACGCGAGAAACGATACTAGATCTCTCCGTTAATAAAATAAAGTGAAATAGGTGCTCTTCGTTCATTGGCGGGAGGCGAACCTTATCTTATGTCAAAGTGGAGAAAGTGGAAGAAGACCTTGAAAAGCAGAAGATGAAGAGGAGCTCGAGTACACAAGTACAAGCTTTAGCTCAACGTATATGTATGTCTGCTCACAAAGCACGAAGAGTCATTGATCAGATTCGTGGGCATTCCTATGAGAAAACACTTATGTTACTGGAACTCATGCCTTATCGAGCATTTTATCTCATTTTTAAACTGGTTTATTCTGCAGCAGCAAATGCTAGTCACAATAAAAATTTCAACGAAGCTGATTCGGTCATTAGTAAAGCCGAAGTCAATGGGGGTACTATCGTGAAAAAGTTAAAACCCAGGGCTAGAGGACGTAGTTATCCGATAGAAAGACCCGCCTGTCATATAATTATTGTATTGAAGGATAGCTCTAAAAAGAAAACAGATCAGGATATATTTTTAGAAACAAAAAATGTATGGAGAGATCCTATAATAGAAAGATATATAGAGAAGGAGAGAGAGAGAGAAAAAAAAAGATGGGTCAAAAAATAAATCCACTTGGTTTCCGCCTTGGCGAAAACCAAAGTCATCGTTCCCTTTGGTTCGCACAACCCAAAAGTTATTACATAGGTCTCCAGGAAGATGAAAAAATACGGGATTGTATCAAGATATATGTACAAAAAAATATAAGAGTATCTTCAAGTTTCGAAGGAATTGGAATTGCACATATAGAGATTCAAAAAAAAATGGACTTGATCCAGGTCATAATCTATATTGGATTCCCAAATTTGTTAATAGAAGGCCAAACACGAGGAATCGAAGAATTGCAGATCAATGTACAAAAGGGGCTTCATTCTGTGAATCGGAGACTTAACATTGCTATTACAAGAGTTGCAAAACCTTATGGACAACCTAATATTCTTGCAGAATATATAGCTCTACAATTAAAGAATAGGGTTTCGTTTCGAAAGGCAATGAAAAAAGCTATTGAATTAACTGAACAAGCAGACACAAAAGGAATTCAAGTGGAAATTGCAGGGCGTATCGACGGAAAAGAAATTGCACGTGTCGAATGGATCAGAGAAGGTAGGGTTCCCCTCCAAACCATTCGAGCTAAAATTGATCATTGTTCCTATACAGTTCGAACTGCCTATGGGGCATTGGGCATCAAAATTTGGATATTTGTAGACGAGCAATAATGGACCCTTCCTTTGCTTGCCATTCTATTCAGTGATAGAACAAAAACTACAAACTATTCCTTTTCACTTCAATAAAAAAAAAAAATGAAAAATGAGCAATTCTAATTCTATAAGGTTGAATAAAAATTCGATTGACCTTTTGGTGGAACTGCTATGCTTAGTGTGTGACTCGTTGGTTTTTTATTTAAAGTTGGGATTCAAAAAACAGACCAGCCCCTAACTAATAACTATAAGAACTAGTAACCAACTCATTGCTTTGTATTATCGAGATCCAAGGAAGCAGTCGCCATATGATGTATCGATCATATAGTTGTAGCAACTGAAATCTTTTTTTTCCATAAAGGAAAAATCCATTTATAGGTTGGAAAGAAAAATAGAGGGATGTGGGTAACTGGAAGGGCGAGAGAAAGAGAGAAGGAGAATCTCCATGATATATGATTCCAATATGTATGGTCTATCAATCACATCATATCATAAAAGGCAGTGTGATAAAGCATCAATACTGATTCGTCCATAATTAGATGAATACGGTTCATAAGAAAAATACAAATAATAAAGAGCCCCGAGTCAATAGAGACTGAGGAGATTGGCTCGGGAACGAATTTAATTAGGAGCTCCATTGCATAGTTCAGGCCTAGCCATTAATGGAAAAGCTATGGGAACGACGAAACCTGTGACTGCGGAAGATTCTATTGAAAACGAATCCTAATGATTCATTGGGTGGGATGGCGGAATCAACCAGGAACCAATTAATTTCTTCTGATAGGTCATGGGTTCACCCTACGAATGAAGCAAATATGGAAAGAGTCAATATTCGCCCGCGAAACCATTATTGGATTGCAGTATTTTGACAGATTCGGTAAAGGTCAAGGATTCATTTTCAAAAGAAAGGCATTATCCCATATAAATAAAATAGAAATATCCGTCTAGCCGTATATACTATATACTATACGGCTTCCCGTGTGACAGATTAAATATCAATAAATTCCATGATTCAGTGTATTATTCATTCAATAAATACATATACGTAATCTTATTGAATCGTTTCATTCGCGAGGAGCTGGATGAGAAGAAACTCTCATGTCCGGTTCTGCAGTAGAGATGGGATTGAGAAACAACCATCAACTATAACCCCAAAAGAACCAGATTCCGTAAACAACATAGAGGAAGAATGAAGGGAATATCTTATCGAGGCAATCATATTTGTTTCGGCAGATACGCTCTTCAGGCACTTGAACCCGCTTGGATCACATCTAGACAAATAGAAGCAGGACGACGAGCAATGACACGATATGCACGCCGTGGTGGAAAAATATGGGTACGTATATTTCCCGACAAACCAGTTACAGTAAGACCTACCGAAACACGTATGGGTTCGGGGAAAGGATCTCCCGAATATTGGGTATCTGTCGTTAAACCCGGTCGAATACTTTATGAAATGGGCGGAGTATCAGAAACTGTAGCCAGAGCAGCTATTGAAATAGCTGCGTGCAAAATGCCTATACGAACTCAATTCATTATCGCGTGATAGGTATGTGAAGGGTATTTGTGATGAAAAATACAATCGCAGATTTTTGGATTTCTGGGCAGACAATATTTCTCTCTTTTTCCTTTGCCTTTTGCATTGAAAGAGCAGATTCAAAAAAAAAAAAAATGATATGATTCAACCTCAGACTCATTTGAATGTAGCGGACAACAGCGGGGCTCGAGAATTGATGTGTATTCGAATCATAGGAGCTAGTAATCAACGATATGCTCATATTGGTGACGTTATTGTTGCTGTAATCAAAGAAGCAGTGCCCAATATGCCTCTCGAAAGATCAGAAGTGATCAGAGCTGTAATTGTACGTACATGTAAAGAACTCAAACGCGACAACGGTATGATAATACGATATGATGACAATGCAGCAGTTGTCATTGATCAAGAAGGGAATCCAAAAGGAACTCGAGTTTTTGGAGCGATCGCGCGGGAATTGAGACAGTTGAATTTCACTAAAATAGTCTCATTAGCTCCTGAAGTCTTATAAATATTAGTAGATGAGACCGAGTATAGTCAGGTCTCTGAAATAGATCACATTAGTAGATTGTGTCTCACGCATATACCTTTAATAATTCATAAATAAATAAGAAAAAATGAAAAAAAAAAAAGAACATGTTGATTATATCAAAACTGGAAGGCACCCATAATTTTAGTTCGTCATGGGTAGGGACACTATTGCCGATATAATAACTTCTATAAGAAATGCTAACATGGATAAAAAAGGAACGGTTCGAATAGCATCTACTAATATCGCCGAAAACATTGTTAAAATACTTCTACAAGAAGGGTTTATTGAAAATGTTAGGAAACATAGGGAAAACAACAAATATTTCTTGGTTTCAACCCTGCGACATAGAAGGAATAGGAAAGGAACATATAAAAATATTTTAAAGCGTATCAGTCGTCCCGGTCTACGAATCTATTCCAACCATCAACGAATTCCTAGGATTTTAGGTGGAATGGGGGTCGTAATTCTTTCTACTTCTCGAGGTATAATGACAGATCGAGAAGCTCGACTAGAAAGAATTGGGGGAGAAATTTTGTATTATATCTGGTGATCCTTCTGGTATCCGAATTTGATCCGTAACTTGCTATTTGGGAAAAAGAGAGGAAAGACGAATTGTCTACTATTACTCCTCCTCCATTAGTTGATACTTCAAGGGGGTTACCTGGAATGAAAGAACAAAAATTGATTCACGAAGGTTTAATTACTGAATCACTTCCCAATGGTATGTTCCGAGTTCGTTTAGACAATGAAGATCTGATTCTAGGTTATGTTTCGGGGAGGATCCGACGGAGTTTTATCCGGATACTACCAGGAGATAGAGTCAAAATCGAAGTAAGTCGTTATGATTCAACTAGGGGACGTATAATTTATAGACTTCGCAACAAAGAGTCGAATGATTAGGCGGCTTTTTATTTGAATTTCAAAATTCCTTTCATGGGAATACAATTCGAGGTTCAAAATTTCAAGAGACTTATTTTCTTCCAAGGAGTATATTTGGAATTAAGGAATAACAAATATGAAAATAAGGGCTTCCATTCGTAAAATTTGCGAAAAATGTCGACTGATCCGTAGGCGGGGACGAATTATAGTAATTTGTTCCAATCCGAAACATAAACAGAGACAGGGGTAATCTTTCTAACAAGGGACTTTCTAAACGGTCCGATGTACAAATAAAGGATCTGTTTTGACATGAAATGGATATATCCGTATATCTCTGACTCATATTTATGAGATGATAAAATATGACAAAAGCTATACCAAGAATTGGTTCACGTAAGAATGGACGTAGAATACAAAAAGGAGTTATTCATGTTCAAGCGAGTTTCAACAATACCATTGTGACTGTTACAGATGTAATAGGTCGGGTGGTTTCTTGGTCCTCCGCTGGTACTTGTGGATTCAGAGGCACAAGAAGAGGGACACCATTTGCTGCTCAAACCGCAGCAGGAAATGCTATTCGTACGGCAGTGGATCAGGGTCTGCAACGAGCAGAAGTCATGATAAAAGGCCCTGGTCTCGGAAGAGATGCAGCATTACGAGCCATTCGTAGAAGTGGTATACTATTAAGTTTCGTACGTGACGTAACCCCTATGCCACATAATGGATGTAGGCCTCCTAAAAAAAGACGTGTGTAGAAATCAAAATTGAATGGATTTCAATAGAAATAAATGATTCAATGATCTGATCAAACAATAATATTAGTATGGTTCGAGAAGAAGTAGCAGTATCCACTCGAACACTACAGTGGAAGTGTGTTGAATCAAGAACAGACAGTAAGCGTCTTTATTATGGCCGTTTCGTTCTGTCCCCGCTTATGAAAGGTCAAGCCGATACGATAGGTATCGCGATGCGAAAGGCTTTACTCGGAGAAAT